TAAGTCGAATAAAGAACTTCGATTCCTTGTTTCTTACTTGGTATTAGAGTTCGAATGAAAACCACGCGATTGCAGGTAATGCCATAATTTTTGATTTTGTGAGGATCAATCAAATAGGGTTTTCAAAATATTCTAAAAAAACAATGATAAATAGATATGAATAGAGCAAGAAAAGAAGGAAATAAAAAAACATAGTATAGAAAAGATATCCAAAATGATATAGAAATCACTATCCTACCCTTAGTTTTTATTTCCTTAATTTAATTAATTGTATTTCGTTTGATTAGGGTAAAGTTCCTTAAAAACCTCTGCTTTTTTTAAAATATCCTGAACAGTTCCTGTAGGCTGAGCGCCTTTTTCAAGGAAATAGAGAATCGCGGGAACGTTTAAATAAGTTTGATTCTTGATCGGATCATAAAAACCCACTTTCCGAAGATCTCTTCCTTCTCTTCGGGATCGAACATCAATTGCAACGATTCGGTAGACGGCTCATCGGGATAGATGTAGATGAAAAAGAACCCCCCCTAGAACCGTATAGGAAGTTTTCTCCTCGTACGGCTCGAGAAAAAATGATTAGAAGTTTTGTCTATGGATAAAATTAGAATAAATAGAAAAGGAATCCGTAAAATAAATGAGTCTATAATTTAACTCATAGTCATTTTTTTAGCTTCCTGAAAAAAAAATCATTTGTACTCATAACTCAAGTTCAAGAATTCTCAAATATCTTAAATAAATTAATAAATTAAGATATTTTTTTATTGAGTGGTCTTTAACCCCCCCCCTTTTTTTGTCTCGTTTAAAATCTATTTTTATTCTTTATTCGGATCCGTGAGACAATTGAAGTGGTGTTTCCTTGTTCTGGGATCCTTTATCTTTGTTTTAAATCATTGGGTTTAGACATTACTTCGGTGCTTCTTAATCCTTTCAAAATGGTAGCAACATACCCCTTTTGTGATTTCTTTCTATCAAAGAATCATACGGTTGATTCGTGCGCGATACACTGTGGATCGAAAAAGTTTTAACCCTTCCAACAAAAATTTTTTTAATTGAAATTTTGCTCGAATCGGATCCTTTCGATTTCTATATCGAAGATATACTTACGAAGTTGTTCCAATTTATTGATTGGCATTAACCCTAGATCGTTGCCCCTGAGAAATTAATAAATACTTTCTACCCGAGCTCCATCATGTACTATTTACATTACAACCCAATAAAAAAAGAGGGATTCTAGTAGAATAGAACAAACGACGTCGAGCCAAGAGCACTTTCATTCCTATATAAAATGGTGGATGTAAGAATAAGAATCCACGCCGGATCGTGTCCTTCAAGTCGCACGTTGCTTTCTACCACATCGTTTTAAACGAAGTTTTACCATAACATTCCTCTAATTTGGAACCAGTATGGAATTGATTCAATTATGGAATCATGAATAGTCATTGGTTCGCTCGGTACATAGACACAGTCATTTATATTTTTTCTTATCTATCTACATAGATAATAAAGATTTTTCTGAAGAAATATTAGCAAGACCCCGGCTTTTTTTGTATGAATGGAACATTTTTCTATAAATATCGATCTCAAAAAAATATCTAACAGAAATATCCAGAAATATAAATATAGAAATAACATAACTAACAGAAATCACAGGAATAAATAAATTATATTTGACTCTGCCTCTTCAAGTGACTCAATAAGATAGACTGACCCATTTCCAACTTCCCCAAGATTCAATCCATAAGGAATCATTACAAATCTTGCTACTTGAAAAAGTTTCCTACTTCTGCATCATTATTTGAATCAAGTTTTGCAGTAAAGACTCCATTTTATTATCATAAGAAAGAAAAATATTTTCGAATGGAATTGTCAATGATGTAAAGCAAATAAGCTAAATAGATCGAACAATAAAAAGAAATATTATTGTTAAATATTTCAATTTTAATATTTTAGGGATGCTAATTATTTTTCACAAAAATAGAAAGACTATTGTGACTGAAATAGGATAACAATACATACCTATAAGCTAAGCACTTCCTCGTTTTATATGTATTTTCATATTTTGTTTAGCCTGAGATTAAGTAATCTTTATGGAACTGTGATCTATGTCTCATCTTATCTTTATCTGAATCAGAAAAGGTTTCAGTTATCAGTGACTTTTGCATTTGCATGTCATTTGAATTCGATTTAGTTCAGTTTGTAAAAAACTTAGATATGATTCCGAAAAGAATCATTCAAAATTTAAAAAAAGAAAGAGGAATAATATTCTATCCAATATTAGACCTTTAAACAGAACCTTGTTGAACAAAAAAGAAGTATTCAGATACAACGGATATGCTCTGGGACGGAAGGATTCGAACCTCCGAATAGCGGGATCAAAACCCGTTGCCTTACCGCTTGGCTACGCCCCATTTCTACTTTTATTGGACACTAATACTAATAAAGAATAATATTGGTATTAAGTGTTCGTCAATTCCAGCCCAAACTATCTATAGAAAATATTTATTCTTTATAGAATCTATTATAGATTCGTGCTAGGATTTTGACATGTGTATATCTAGAATTCAACTGAATTTATTGATCATTACATATAATTCAATTAAGATATTGTATGAAAGTATGATTTCTTCTATTCTCCTTTGAGAATTGGAGGATTTTTGATTGAACGGAAAAAGAAGGATTTTTTTGTCTACCCTACTTTCTTTATTTTTCCTTATATCAATAACTCAATCAAAATGCAATTATCTCGACGAAAAAAATGTCTGTTATGCTTAATATCTTTAGTTTGATCTGTCTTAATTCTGCCCTTTATCCGAGTAGTCTTTTCTTCGCCAAATTGCCCGAAGCCTATGCTTTTTTGAATCCAATCGTAGATGTTATGCCAGTCATACCCCTGTTCTTTTTTCTTTTAGCCTTTGTTTGGCAAGCTGCTGTAAGTTTTCGATAAGATCTTTAATACTATCCTAGAAAATTCATTATTTATTCGATAAAAATTAAATTATAACAATTGATAAGATCAAATAAGTCTGACAGTATGAACCTTCGATTCAAACATTGAAATTATCGGATAGCCGCGAGAAACCCGGCTCGCCCCATTTCCCGATTTTAATTTGAATCCTTTTTATGGTGAAATACCTTATTAGCTTAGGGCCCCTTACAATAGCTAATTATGGGTATGAAAGTGATTTGTGGTAATTAAAGACTCTTATTATATTACAAATTGAAATTTCATTTCAACTTCATTTGAATTTCTAAACATTCTTTTCTATTTCTAGAATTTATTTCTTGGTGTCAAAATAGGATATGTGATATAAAAATGGAGGATCTATTATCTTTTCTCGTTTTTCTTTTTCAAAAAATGATCTTGGAGGTTGTGTAATGCTTACTCTCAAACTTTTCGTTTACACAGTAGTAATATTCTTTGTTTCTCTCTTCATCTTTGGATTCCTATCCAATGATCCAGGACGTAATCCAGGACGTGAAGAATAAAATAAAAATTTAGTTTTTCTTGCTTGATTTTACAATTTTCTTTCAATTTTATTTTAGCTATTCCACACGTTTAACTAGGAAAAAATAATAAGGGGGTTTGCGAAAATTGAAAGAAAAAAATAGAAAGTCATCAACGGAAACGGAAAGAGAGGGATTCGAACCCTCGGTACGAATAACTCGTACAACGGATTAGCAATCCGCCGCTTTCGTCCACTCAGCCATCTCTCCCAATTGAAAAAGATAATTACTATGTTACATTACACATCAAGTAAGGATTAAAGAAAGTATTTCTTTCACATTCTTTATCTTTATCGTTATTATATAATTAGCAATTCCATTTAGATGCTCGAAAGATCCAAATAGAAAGATAAATAAAGAAGACCTTCTTGCTTTTATTTTGTTCGAGGTGCCTTTTGGGCCTGGCCCGGTCAATACCCAGCCGGGCCTTTTTTTGTTCCAACGAATTCCCTTTATTTATAGGTAACATACTCTAAATATTTGGTATTTGTGTAACAATTTCCGTTCTGGGGTTTACATATACTTCTAATTTTTGTTATAATGGAAATGGAGAATGGTTTTTGATTCAAAAGAATCAATTAAGGATCTATCAATTTGTATTTTATTATGTCATTAGGCAAACCAAATTTTATATTCAAATCTAAGAAAAATTCACGAATTCTCAGTCAACGAATAGTTAATGGTTCCTGTTTGTCATAAATTTTAGCTTTTTTGAGTCAAAATATAATTTGATTTTTCAATAGAAAAGTGAGTGGAAGTTTTGAGATACTATACAATCAATCAAAGGAGTAAATAAAACACAATCAAAAGGGGAAAAAGGGTTTATTTTATAATTTTTTTTATATTTATTTAGAAAAAGGATGAAAAAGGGGATGCAAGTACAATAAACTAAAGTTTAGTAATCCACCGGTAATTTTTTATCCTGTTGTGTATCGTTTTGGCGGCATGGCCGAGTGGTAAGGCGGGGGACTGCAAATCCTTTTTCCCCAGTTCAAATCCGGGTGCCGCCTCATCAACAAATGAATAGAAATATCTTATTCTGCTCTGCTGATATAACTAAACCTAATTTTCCCCAGCAAAACAGAATAAGGGGACTGTTGATACTTGGTTGATTCTAAACATCTGTTCTGGTAATTTTGTAAAAGATTGGAAATCTTTGAATATAAAAAGATTATAAAGGTCGAAGCAAGACTTTCCGATTCCCTTCTACTGCTAATGTAATGTATACTCATTGGGTCTTGAATTACTTCGGATAGCCGGGGGATAATTCAACTACTAGTTAGGGAAAGTCCTTTCTATACTGTAATCTATATATATAGACTCGCGAGAATCTCTGAGTGTTCAGGCATTCAATCACTATTAGATTGAGATTAGATAGATTTTTTATAGAAAAGAAAAAGTTAAAAAAAATCATTTTTTAACCCCTCGTCAAGAGTATAATATACTATCTCCCAACTCCTTCAGCTAGACAATCGCGAAGGGGTACGCATTATATCAAATAGGAAATAAAAGAAAAATATGTAATAGATAGCAATTGATCTATTTTTACTTTGAAGGGCAAGAAAAAAAGGAAAGGGCTCTCTTATTTTATTACTGGACGTCCATTCCATTAGTAACATTCCTTTGTAGTGTCATTGTGTATTTTACTTGTGTTTAGTCTTTCCCCATTAGAAATCATATAGGAATTTTTGAAATGGCTTTATTTGATTGGTTCATCAATAGTGTTTGGTCAGAATCCCTTTTTGACTCTGGACCATTCATTCTACTATTATTAGTGAGCAATAATGGAATAATTCTATCATAGAGATAAGGGACATAATTCACATGGATATAGTAAGTCTCGCTTGGGCTGCTTTAATGGTAGTCTTTACATTTTCCCTTTCACTCGTAGTATGGGGAAGAAGTGGACTTTAAAAGCACTCCTAATTTAGTTGAGGAATGAAACGCTATCAATTCTTTTATAGATCGTTCCGTAACGCATTTTTTATTTGAATTGAAATAATTTAGAAATAAAAAATATCTTCATTTCAAAATTCCATTGGATTCTAGTGGAGAAATGTATTCTATAACAGTAAAACGATTATTTCAGATTCATCGGAATAAATAGATGTATCAAAGAAATAGAATTGGGTCCTACGTCAATTCTATATATGGATTAATAACTACATATATTGAAGATAGAAGCTAATAGAGTATACCAACTCTATTTACAACTTTATCCACTACTATAACATAACACTACTAGAGAGTATGGTAAGTAAGAAATTTATTTCTTACTTACCATACTCTCGGATCTCATAGAATACCGCGGATTATAGCCCCTTGATTTCATTTAAGACGCAAAAATAGAATACTTTTCATTTGATTTCTTCAACTATTGATAAGAATTCAGAAGTAAAGTTTCATTTAAAGTAATTAATTGTTTTGACTGACTGTTTTTACGTAAATTATAAGTAGAAAAGCAGTAGGAACTAAAATGAACAGTGCAGTAGCAATAAATGCAAGAATATTTACTTCCATAATCTCATCGTTTTTTTATTTCACAATAACTCGGGATTTAATCCCATAGAGATGATAAATCTTTCACCTGTCAATTCAATGAATGCATTACCTATCGATGATCTTGAATCGGATCAATACCATGAATAACAATATCTGAGCTATTAAATTAATTCGTCGTCGAGAATTGAATAGTATAACATACGAAGATCTTTTATCCATACCGAATCCAAGATTGGATTCCCGGACCAATAAAAAACTCCTTTATTTCTCCTTATTATATTTTCTGTTCTTTCTTTTTAGTGTAGAACCATCAAATGAAGTATCATCTAACCATGCGTCTGTTTCCATTAACTACAAAACCCCAACAAACAATACAAGCGAAGTGGAAAAAGAGAGGAATTAGCTTCTAAATTTTAATGATCCAATTTTCTTTGGAAGACAAAGAAGTATGAGAAAAATGAGTCGCGGGAGAAAAAATGGAATATTCTATCAACTTCACTATTTTAGTTATTTTCATTTTTGTTTAGGGTTTGTTCTTTCTTCGAAAGAATCTTGAAAAAAAGAGGGGAAACCCCTTCGGAATTCAATTATGCTCCCCTTCTTTCACAGAAAATAAAGAGGCGAATTGATGTACTTATTGGATCCGTCGGGACTGACGGGGCTCGAACCCGTAACGTCCGCCTTGACAGGGCGGTGCTCTAGCCTATTGAACTACAATCCCAGGGAAATAAGAAGAGATATAGCAGAAAATTTGGATAGGTATTTCTTAAGAACAAGAGGGCTCTACCATCTGATAGTAGGTTGCCAAATTGTTGGGCCGAGCTGGATTTGAACCAGCGTAGACATATTGTCAACGAATTTACAGTCCGTCCCCATTAACCACTCGGGCATCGACCCAACGCCTAATTCATTTTAGACGTTCCATAATCAACTTCCTTTCATCTCCCAGGCAGACTTGACAAATAAATATAAATATCAAATGATATAAAATATGAAGTCCTTCTAAGTAGACTAATAGAAGGACTTGACAAACAGGGATCACTTGATATAAAATCCCACTCCTACTCCTATAGTCTTCCTATAGTCTTGAGTGTTGTTACACCCCCAGAGGGACTTGAACCCTCGTTTTCTCCGTGAAAGAGAGAGGTCGTAACCACTGGACCATAGGGGCCTATGGCCACCTTGCCCAGAAATAAACTAGAAACAGAAATACTAGGTCCCGAGGGCCAACCACCCTTAGGAAATAAAAAAGCAATATAAACACATATAGTAGAAACACGTAGAAACATATGTAATAAACCAAAATAGGGAATAAGGGCTAAGGGCGGCTTAACTTAATATAACTCAGGGCGAAGGCCGCCTTTAGGATATGGATCAAACCGAAAAACTCGTTCATTATTCTGGTTTTTAATGGTAATCAAACTTTACCATTAAACTTTAAACTATACAACCTTGAAACTTGATTTCATTGGTCTTTCTCGTCTTTATCTCTATCAT